CACTACAGAAAAAAGACTTCATAAGTTTAGGGACTTGAGAACTGAACAAAAGACAGAGGGATTCAATCGTCTTCCGAAAAGGGATGCAGCTGTGTTGAAGAGACAATTATCTCGCTTGGAAACATATCTAGGCGGGATTAAATATATGACGGGCTTGCCTGATATTGTAATCATCATCGATCAGCAAGAAGAATATACGGCTCTTAGAGAATGTATCACTTTGGGAATTCCAACCATTTCTTTAATCGATACAAATTGTAATCCCGATCTCGCGGATATTTCTATTCCAGCAAATGATGACGCTATAGCTTCAATTCGATTCATTCTTAACAAAATAGTATTCGCAATTTGTGATGGTCGTTCTAGCTATATACAAAATTCTTGATTAATAATAAGATAAATAAATCAAATTTTTTTTGAGGGAGGGGCTCCCTGTATTTCGATTTATAAAATCGGTTACTACTTCCTGAATCATACAAAAGAAAAAGAGAAAAAAAAACTGGGGATATTGTGTGATTAGTTTAGTTGGTATCCAAAACTAAAATATAAAATTAAAGTAAATTAAGTAAAAAGGGGGGATCTTGAATCAAAATAATTTAAAGTTCTTATTTATGTCAGAGGGCAATATGAATGTTTTATCATGTTCCATCAACACACTAATAAAAGAAGGGTTATATGAGATATCTGGTGTCGAAGTAGGCCAACATTTATATTGGCAAATAGGGGGTTTCCAAGTCCATGCCCAAGTCCTTATTACTTCTTGGGTTGTAATTGCTATCTTATTAGGTTCCGCAGTTATAGCGGTTCGCAATCCCCAAACCATTCCAACTGACGGCCAAAATTTCTTTGAATTTGTCCTTGAATTAATTCGAGACGTGAGTCAAACCCAGATTGGAGAAGAATATGGTCCATGGGTTCCCTTTATTGGAACCCTGTTTTTATTTATTTTTGTTTCTAACTGGTCAGGAGCCCTTTTACCGTGGAAAATTATCCAGTTACCTCAAGGGGAGTTAGCAGCACCAACGAATGATATAAATACGACGGTTGCTTTAGCTTTACTCACATCAGTAGCCTATTTTTATGCGGGTCTTAGCAAAAAAGGATTAGGGTATTTCAGTAAATACATTCAACCAACTCCAATTCTTTTACCCATTAACATCTTAGAAGATTTTACAAAACCCCTATCACTTAGTTTTCGACTTTTCGGAAATATATTAGCCGATGAATTAGTAGTTGTTGTTCTTGTTTCTTTAGTACCTTTAGTGGTTCCTATACCTGTCATGTTCCTTGGATTATTTACAAGCGGGATTCAAGCTCTCATTTTTGCCACTTTAGCTGCGGCTTATATAGGTGAATCTATGGAGGGTCATCATTAACTATTTTTTTATTCGTTGTTAGCCCAATTGTAGAGTAGTTGGTTTACGTTATGTAAGAAACACTTGTATATGTGATATTTGATATTGACTAGGTATATATGAGTTAAAGATCTATATAATCTGTCCCACTACGTTTGTGAATTTCGATTTAGATAGGGATTCCATTAGAAGTTCTTCCTTTTTATCTGTGAATTGGCTGAAAAAAGTGATAAAAAAAGAACGAAAAATTAAAATAATGGTTAACAAAAAATAAATGGCATAAAAAAGTCGTATATATATATTATGAATTTTTAAAAATCCCGTGGATAGGAGCTAATATCAAAGTAATTCTTTGGTTCAATAATATTATTATATTAGTTCAATTTAAGTTTTTGGTTTTTTTGGCTGGATGAATCTTAGCGATGACTTAATTATAATTAAGTCCTAACTCATCGGATGATTGTATCATTAACTATTTCTTTATTTTGGTGTGAGGAACTTATCATGAATCCACTGATTTCTGCTGCTTCGGTTATTGCTGCTGGGTTGGCTGTTGGGCTTGCTTCTATTGGACCTGGAGTTGGTCAAGGTACAGCTGCGGGTCAAGCTGTCGAAGGTATCGCGAGACAACCTGAGGCAGAAGGAAAAATACGAGGTACTTTATTGCTTAGTTTGGCTTTTATGGAAGCTTTAACAATTTATGGCCTGGTTGTAGCATTAGCGCTTTTATTTGCGAATCCTTTTGTTTAATCCTATAAATAAGAAAATTCTGGATTTTTTTCGTAGTTTTTTTTTTATTCTATCAAGATTTAACTCCTACAATTATTTATTGAGACAACAATCCTTGGGAAGGACTAATTTGAGGATGGGGAATTAGTACATCGATTCGCTTTCTTCCTTCCCCTTATTCTTTTAGTTTAATGGAAACTTTTTTTAAGGAATGTTGTGAAAAACGGAGGTTTTTTGAAATTGACATAAAACTTGGTCTCAAATTCTAGCTTAATTCTAATAAGTCTCATTATTATTATTGAAAATTAAAAATTTTGTAAAATACATTTGTAAATAGAATAGGTTTTTTATTCTGTTTACAAATACCCAAATAGGTAAATTTACCCCAAACTAGGTAAATTAAATTATAAATTATT